ATGTCACAGTGTAACACTATATATATGACGAAATTTACCACATGTCAATGCAGGAAAAAATATACATTAGCCCTCGTTTTAGGGGTTTTTCGAGATAGCTATGTATATTAAGGGGGAGGGGGGTTTTTCCCAAAAAAATGTATTGGCTTTTCTTTTTTTTTTACCGACCCCCGGGGACCTATATAATATAGTATATGCCTAAATATAGATCTTTGTGGTTATGAATTCTTAGTTTTTCCCATTAATCAAATAATAACTCTTAATAGTATGAGGTTTAATAAAATGTCTTTATTAAATTTATATCCAATTATTCATATCTATGGATGAGAGTTTAAATTGAATTTTGGGTCCTTTTTGTAAGTACTGCCTTATCTTGATAGATATAAGACCAGCGAATGATATAAGTAGCGAGGTTTTAGTGATATTATGTTGAGTACAGGACCAATTTAACTTGGTGTACCGGCCGCCACCCGACAGAGAAGTCTGGAGGGTTAGTGATTGTCTCATCCCCAGAAAAAAACTGGGAGGGCTGGAAATCTTGAGACGATTAAGAGTTTGAAATGACAACCGAGGGAGCTAGAGTGATTTCTGGCTGACGCGATGAACAGACGTATGCCTACCAAGGGTGCCAAATGTGAGCATTTGAGCGAGATTTGGGGAATTATTAAAGATCGATACCACAAACCGTGCAAAGGGGGATATATTAGGGTATTGGTCGGTTCTCGCCAGCCGTGACCGTTAGTGGACAGTCAATATTCTTCATGAATAAGAGTATGTGGGCGTCAGATTTATGGTTAGGAATAAAATGGGGTAACTGAGTGGATAATTAGTGATGGCTTTGATTGAAACAATAAAATAAGGGTTAAAAATTGTATGTAATGGGATGGCTGTACCTTTATTAATGAGTACCATACACACATGTGTAATGAAATAATTGATAATCAGTTAATGAGTATTATGTATAGCACTATATATATAATTATGGACTAGACTACATTATAAACATAATCTGATAACATATAATATTGGAAGATCATAAATATGTGGGTTAAAAATTATATATAGTGTTTTAGTTGGACATTTACTAATGAGTATTATACATAGTATGTAATGAAATAGTGGACAGTCGGTTAATGGGTATTATACATAGTAGGTATATATGTATATATTACATATATGTGGGCCTAATAATATAGATGTATATCTGACTAAGTGCGTCAAAATTGACGACCGGCAAATGCTGGTCTATTTCAGGAGGTAGTTTAAGCAGAATCTTGGCTTTGGGAGCCAAGGATGGGAGTTCAACCCTCTCTTTCCTGAATGCAGTCTGTTTTGGGGAGGGATTTCACCTCCAATCTTTGGTTTACAAGACCAATGCCTTAGGTTTTAGGCTACCAGAACATATTAAAGGTTAAGAATCTTATTCTCTCACCAGCCGGCAAGGGGGAGTAGGACGAGAAATAAGAGGAAGTAGATAGCTGAGGCAACTTGCCCAATAATGATGAATGGTTGTTCTACTGGTTGGCCCCCGATTCATGTCAGAATAATTGTATTAGTGACTAGTGTTCAGAATAAGATTTGGGTGATCGGGCGGAATATGGTGCTTCGTTGTTTAGATGTGTGGAGTAAGGGTACTAATATAAGAATAAGGATTGAAAATAAGAGGGCAAGGACGCCTCCTAGTTTATTGGGGATGGAGCGCAGGATTGCGTAGGCAAACAGGAAGTACCACTCTGGTTTAATATGAGGTGGTGTAAGTAATGGATCGGCTGGGATGAAGTTTTCTGTGTCACTTAGAAGATTTGGTAGAAATAGGGCAAGGAGGGAGAGTAGGAGAACAAGAATGAGGAAGCCTAAGAGGTCTTTATAGGAGAAATACGGGTGAAACGGGATTTTATCTGTGTTTGAGTTAAGTCCAGTGGGGTTATTAGAGCCCCCTTCGTGGAGAAAGAGGAGGTGTAAGAGGGTAAGTGCAGTAATTAGGAAAGGAAATAGGAAGTGGAAGGCAAAGAATCGGGTGAGGGTGGCATTATCGACTGAAAATCCCCCTCAAATTCATTGGACCAGGGTGTTGCCGATGTAGGGGAAAGCTGATAAGAGGTTTGTGATGACTGTTGCTCCCCAAAATGATATTTGTCCTCAGGGAAGAACGTAGCCCACGAAGGCTGTGGCTATTAGTAAAAATAGTAGGATAACTCCAATATTTCATGTCTCTTTATTAAGGTAAGACCCGTAGTAAAACCCTCGGGCAACGTGAAGGTAAATGCAGATGAAGAAGAGTGAGGCTCCGTTGGCGTGAATATTACGGATAAGTCAGCCGTAGTTGACGTCTCGGCAGATATGGACTACTGATGAGAAGGCGGATGAGATGTCTGGGGTGTAGTGTATGGCCAGGAAGAGGCCAGTGAGGATTTGAATGACGAGACAGAGTCCTAGGAGTGAGCCGTAGTTTCATCAAATTGAGATGTTGCTTGGGGCGGGAAGGTCGATGAGTGAGCTGTTAATAATTTTAAATAATGGATGGGTTTTTCGAATATTTATGGTCATTAGGTTCTTGTAGTTGAATAACAACGGTAGTTTTTCAGATTACCAGTCTTAGTTAAAATCTAAGTAGGAATTTATGATTTATTTAGTATTTATTATAATATTGGGTTTTATTATAGGTTTAGTGGCAGTGGCTTCAAATCCTTCTCCTTATTACGCAGCTCTTGGTTTAGTAGTCTCTGCTGGCGTAGGGTGTGGCTTGTTAGTGAGTTCTGGAAGTTCTTTTTTATCATTAGTTTTGTTTTTAATTTATTTGGGTGGGATGTTGGTTGTATTTGCTTATACTGCGGCGCTTGTTGCAGAGCCTTATCCGGAGTCGTGGGGGGATTGATCTGTACTTGTTTATATTTTATTTTATGTAGGGGCTTTAACATATATCAATAAGTATTTCGTGGGTAGTTGAGGGTGAGGATGGTTTGGGGGTGATGAGGTTAATGGTTTAGAGGTGGTCCGTGGTGATTTTAGTGGTGTGGCTTTATTATATTCTTATGGGGGATACTTATTGGTGTTGAGTGGTTGAATACTACTTTTGGCTTTATTTGTTGTAATAGAGTTAACTCGTGGTGTTTCTTGGGGGGCATTACGTGTGGTTTAAACCATAATTAAGACGGCTAGGGTGAGTGTGAGGAAGAAAATTATAAAGTAAATTTTAATAAAGCCTTGTTGTGGCAGTGTGAGAAGTTTGACTATGGTTGTTTGTTGGATTAGTTTGTTTTTAGGTCCCACTTTCTCATTTCATGTTAAATCTATCAAGTGGGTGGAGATGGTTTGAGCTCAATAAAGGCTGATTTTAGGGTAAAGGCGGTGGATAATTGGTGGAAAGTAGCCTAATATGTTGGAGAAATTGTGGGTGGGCAGGGCTGGGTAGATTTTAAATTGGTGTTTGGTAAGATTGGTCAGTTCTAGTGCTAAGAGGAGGCCGATGATTGTTACTAAGAGGGCCGAGAGTTTAAGGGTGAGAGGTATTGTTAGAATTTGTGTTTTGGTGGGTGTTATGTTAGAGGTGAGGAGTAAACCAGCCAGGATGCTTCCATAGGCTAGACGTTTAATGGGTTTTAATACTAGAGGATTATTTTCATTAATAGGTATGAGAGGGAAGAATCGTGGTGAGTTCATTAGTGTGAAAAAGATAAGTCGAAGACTGTAGATAGCAGTGAAGGAGGTGGCTAGGAGGGTTAGGGTTAGGGCTCAGGCGTTTAGGTTAGATGTGTTTATAGCTTCGATGATGGCATCTTTTGAGAAGAAACCAGAAAGAAAAGGCATTCCTGTTAGGGCGAGACTACCAACTGTAAGGGATGAGGCAGTAAATGGAAGTAGTTTATGAAGGCCCCCTATTTTTCGGATATCTTGTTCATTGTCTAGGCTGTGAATAATAGAGCCGGAGCAAAGAAAAAGTATAGCTTTAAAGAAGGCGTGTGTACAGATATGAAGAAAGGCTAATTGGGGTTGATTTAGGCCGATGGTTACTATTATGAGGCCTAATTGGCTGGATGTGGAGAAGGCTACGATCTTTTTGATATCGTTTTGGGTGAGGGCACAGGTGGCTGTAAATAGAGTTGTTAATGCTCCCAAGCATAGGCAAGCTGATAAGATTAGCTGATTGTCTTGAATTAGGGGATGAAGTCGGATTAGGAGGAATACACCGGCTACGACTATTGTGCTGGAGTGGAGTAGGGCGGAGACCGGTGTTGGCCCCTCCATGGCTGACGGCAGCCATGGATGGAGGCCAAATTGTGCTGATTTTCCAGCAGCAGCCAGTACTAGGCCTAGTAGGGGTAAAGTTAGGTCTGTGTTTTTGGACAGGATGAATATTTGTTGGGTTTCCCACGAGTTGAGGTTTATAGCTAGTCATGCTATGCTCAGGATTAGTCCAATATCTCCGACTCGGTTGTAGATCACTGCTTGAAGAGCTGCGGTGTTGGCGTCTGCTCGGCTATACCATCAGCCGATTAGGAGGAAGGATATAATGCCCACTCCTTCTCAGCCAATAAATAGTTGAAATAGATTATTAGCAGTAATGAGAATAATTATTGTCATGAGAAAAAGGAGGAGGTATTTAAAGAAGCGATTGAAGTTTGGGTCTGTGTGTATATACCAGAGTGCAAATTCTAGAATAGATCATGTGACGTATAGGGCTACGGGTGTAAAGATAATAGAATAGAGATCAAATTTAAAGCTTATATTGATGTTTATCGGTCCTAGGTTAATTCAGTTTCAATTGGTTGTGACGGACTCTACTCCTTGGTCAAGAAATAAGAATAAGGGGATTAGGCTAATAAAGAATGAGAGCTTAACGGCTGTTTTAACGTGAGTGGATGCTCAGTTGTGGTTAATAGAGTCTTGTGGTGTGGCGATGGATGTTGATAAGGGGTAGAGAAGAATAATGAAAATTAGTAAGAATGAAGAGTTAAAGATAATTGAGTTCATGGCTATTGCTTGGAGTTGCACCAAGAGTTTTTGGTTCCTAAGACCAATAGATGGCTATTATCTTTCAAAAGCTTAAGTGAACCAGGGGTTCGAACCCTGGATAGAAAGAATTAGCAGTTCTTTTTGTCCCTGACTTCTCTTGGTGAATAAAAAGATTTCAACTTTTATTTTTAGAATCACAATCTAACGTTTTAATTAAACTATAAACACAGAATGTTCACCCTAAGATGAGTTCTGGTTTGGTGATGATAAGAATTGTAGGGAGAAGGTGAAGATATATGAGGAGGTGTTCTCGTGTGTAAGATGGTGTTAAGAAAAGTAGGTGTTGTGGTGTAGGGCCTCGCTGTGTTATTAAGAATATATACAATGAGTAGGATGCTGTTAACAGTACTCCTGTGCCGGTTAAGATAATAGTTCAGTTTGATCATTTAAAGAGGGAGGAGATAATCAGTAGTTCTCCTATGAGGTTGGGGCTAGGGGGTAGGGCGAGGTTAGCTAAGTTGGCTAAAAATCATGATGTTCCTATGAGTGGGAGAATAATTTGTGTGCCTCGGGCTAGGAGTAGTGTTCGGCTGTGGATGCGTTCGTAATTAGTGTTGGCTAGGCAGAAGAGTATAGAGGAGATTAATCCATGGGCAATTATAAGGGCTGTAGCGCCTGCGAAGCTTCAGGGGGTTTGAATAAGGATGGCTGCTGCTACAAGGCCTATATGGCTGACTGATGAGTAGGCAATTAATGATTTAAGATCTGTTTGCCGCAGGCAAATGGAGCTGGTTATAATAATGCCTCAGATTGCTAGAATTAGGAAAGGGTAAGCTATTTCTTTTGTGAGGGGATTGAGTATAACAATGATTCGTATCATGCCGTAGCCTCCCAGTTTAAGGAGGACTGCAGCCAGGATTATTGAGCCGGCAATTGGGGCTTCTACGTGGGCTTTGGGTAATCAGAGGTGAACACCATATAAGGGTATTTTAACTAAAAAGGCGATTAGGCAGGCAGTCCATCAAAATTTACTAGCTCATGAGTGGGGGTTGACGGAGTTTGGGTACTGTAGGATAAGTATGGATAAGGTGCCTAGATCTTTTTGTAGGATGAGTAGTGCAATTAATAAGGGTAAGGAGCCTGCGAGGGTGTAGAATAGAAAGTAAATGCCAGCATTAAGGCGTTCAGTTTGATTTCCTCAACGTGTGATAATAATAAGGGTTGGGATGAGTGTTGCTTCAAACATAATATAAAATAGGATTATCTCTGTTGCGCTAAATGCTATAATTAGGAGAGCTTGGAGGGTAATGAGTAGGGAAATATAGATTTGTTGTCGTTTATGGGGCTCAGAGGTTAAGTGTTTAAGGCTGGCTAAGAGTATAAGGGGTAGGAGTCAGCAGGTAAGTGCAAGTAGGGGGGCTGAAAGAGGGTCAATGCCGAGAAAGAGGTTGGAGTAGTTTCAGCCCATTTCAAAGTCTCATTTAAATCAGACTAGACTTAGTGAGGCAATTAAAAGACTGTTGGAGATAGTAGAAGTTCACATTCATTTTTTAGGTGAAATTCATGAAATTGGGAATAAAAGGAGGGTGGGAATAAGGATTTTTAACATTGGAGAAGGTTAAGGTTATTAAGATGATCAGTTCCGTGAGTGCGGGTGGCGGCTACAAGAATGGCTAGGCCTGAGCTTGCTTCGCAGGCTGAGAATGTTAGTAGGATTATGGGTGCTAAGGATAAAGAAGGTGAACTTATTGTTATGGACCAGATAGCGAGTGCGAGGAAGAGGGAGAGTATTATTCCTTCAAGGCAGAGAAGGGCTGATAAGAGATGGGAGCGATTAAAAGCTAGTCCTGTGAGACCGAGAATAAATGCTGAGGTAATTGTGAAGTAAATAGGGGTCATAAGGCACTTATGGGTTTTCACCATAATTTATTAAGTCGAAATTAATGGTCTTTTTTGGACTAAGTACCTATTCTGCTCATTCAAGGCCGCCTTGGAGTCATTCATAGACTAGGCCTAGTGTAAGTAGAATAATAATGATGGAGGCTCATAGGGCTGTAATGAGCGGGGAAGTGAGTTGATCACCTCATGGTAAGGGGAGAAGTAAGGCGATTTCTAAGTCAAATAGTAGAAAAAGAATTGCCACTAGGAAAAATCGGAGGGAGAATGGGAGGCGTGCAGATCCTAAGGGGTCAAATCCGCACTCGTAAGGTGATAATTTTTCACTATCTGGGTTAAGAGTTGGCAGTCAGAATGCGACGAATGCTAGGATTAGGGAAACGAGGGCGGGAATGGCGATAGATAATGTAATGAGGTTCATTACTTCTCCTTGGGATCTAACCAAGATTGAATGATTGGAAGTCAATTGTACTAGTTTATACTAGAAAAGTATTATGAGCCTCATCAATAAATTGATACATAGAGGAATAATCATACTACGTCGACAAAGTGTCAGTATCATGCGGCGGCTTCAAAGCCAAAGTGGTGTTCTGATGTAAAGTGGAAGAGAATTTGACGCAGCAAGGAGACTATAAGAAATGTTGAGCCAATAATAACATGGAGGCCGTGAAAGCCTGTTGCTACAAAGAAGGTTGTTCCGTAGACCCCGTCGGCAATAGTGAATGGGGCTTCATAATACTCTATGGCCTGAAGGGCTGTAAAGTAAAAACCTAATATAACTGTGAGTGTGAGGGCCTGAATGGCTTCTTTTCGGTTACCTTCTATGATGCTATGGTGGGCTCAGGTGACTGTTACTCCGGAGGCTAAGAGTACAGCGGTGTTAAGTAGGGGGACTTCAAAAGGGTCTAAGGGGTTAATTCCTGTGGGGGGTCAGCAGCCTCCTAGTTCAGGGGTTGGGGCTAGGCTAGAGTGATAAAATGCTCAGAAAAATCCAAGGAAGAAGAACACTTCTGATACGATAAAGAGAATTATTCCGTAGCGTAGGCCTTTTTGGACTGGTGGGGTGTGATGGCCTTGAAATGTTCCTTCTCGGATGACATCTCGTCACCATTGAATTACTGTAAGGGTGAGGAGGATTAATCCTAGGAGAAGGAGCGTTAGGGTGTGAAAATGGAATCAGATGGCTAGGCCTGAGGTTAGGAGGAGAGCAGCAATGGCTCCTGTTAATGGTCATGGGCTTGGGTCAACTATATGATATGCATGTGCTTGGTGGGCCATTATTAGACGTTTTCTTGTAAATAAAGACTTAGGAGTAGTACAAATACGTAGGCTTGAATTATAGCTACGGCCACTTCTAAAAGGGTAAGGAGGAATAAGACAATCGAAGTTAGGATTGCTACTGTGGGTATGGTGGAGATTAATACAAAGGCTGCGGTTGCAATTAGTTGTATTAATAGATGGCCTGCTGTGAGGTTGGCTGTAAGTCGAACTCCTAGGGCAAGAGGGCGAATAAATAGGCTGATAGTTTCGATAATGATGAGAACTGGGATTAAAGGGGTGGGGGTTCCTTCTGGGAGGAGGTGGCCTAGGGCAATAGTGGGTTGATTTAATATACCAATTAAGACTGTTGTTAATCAGAGTGGAAGAGCAAAAGCTATGTTTAATGAGAGTTGTGTTGTTGGTGTAAATGTATAGGGGAGGAGCCCTAGGAGGTTGATGGTAATCAAGAAGAGTATAAGTGCTGTGAGAATAATGGCTCATTTATGGCCTCCAAGATTAAGGGGCTGTAGAAGTTGGTGGGTAAATCGGGTAATAAATCATGTTTGTAGGGTAATCAGGCGGTTATTAAGCCATCGGTTGGAGGGGGTTTGCAAGATTATTGCTGGCATAATAATTGCCAGGGCAATTAAGGGTAGGCCTATCAGTGAGGGGCTTAAGAATTGATCGAAGAAGTTTAGGATCATGGTCAGTTTCAGGGTTCGGGTTTTTGTTTTTCAGTGTTTATAGGGGCGGGGTCGTAGTTAAGTAAGTAAGATGTCAGTTTGTGGGGTAAGACAATCAAGAAAAACAACCAGGAAAATAAAAAGATTAAGAATCATGGATTGAGGTTGAGTTGAGGCATGTCACTAAGGGTGGTTGGGAATCACCAATATTTAGCTTAAAAGGCTAATGCTGAACCCTGTTAGCTTCTTAATGAGACTTCTTCTAGTATTAATGAAGATCAATTCTCAAAGTGTTCTAGAGGTACTGCTTCAACTACAATTGGTATAAAGCTGTGGTTAGCACCACAAATTTCTGAACACTGTCCGTAATAGACACCAGGTCGAGAGATAATAAAGGCGGCTTGGTTTAGGCGTCCTGGGACGGCATCTATTTTTACTCCGAGTGCTGGGATTGTTCAGGCGTGTAAGACATCTTCTGCGGTTACTAGGACTCGAATGGGGGACTCCATTGGGACAACCATACGATGGTCTGCTTCTAGAAGTCGAAATTGTCCGGGATTTAGATCCCCTGTTTGAATTATGTAGGAGTCAAATTCTAAGTTTTCATAATCTGTGTACTCATAGCTTCAATACCATTGGTGGCCTAGTGCTTTAATTGTGATGTGGGGATCATTAATTTCGTCTATCAGATACAAGATCCGCAGTGATGGTAGTGCAATTATAATAAGAATGATGGCGGGTAAGATGGTTCATACAATTTCAATTTCTTGTGAGTCTAAAATATATTTATTAGTTAACTTAGTAGTTACTATTGCAACAATAATATAGAGAACTAAAGTGCTAATAAGAAAAACAATTATTAGTGTGTGGTCGTGGAAGTGGAGGAGTTCTTCTATGATTGGGGAGGCTGCGTCTTGAAATCCTAATTGTGATGGGTGTGCCATTGGTTTAAGATTCGTGGGGCTTCCACCCACAATTTCACCTTGACAAGGTGATGTAATTAATTTACTAGAGTCTCAAGAAAGTGGCAGAGCGGTGATGTGGTTGGCTTGAAACTAACTTATGGGGGTTCAATTCCTTCCTTTCTTGTTAATAAGTAGGTTGTTGAACTTGAACGAAAGCTGGTTCTTCGTAGGTGTGGTAAGGGGGTGGGCAGCCATGAAGTCACTCTACATTAGTGTTAGAGAGTTCAATGGACAGTACTTCACGTTTTGAGGCAAATGCTTCTCAGATTATAAATAATAAAATAATGACAGCGACTAGTGAGATTAGAGATCCGATAGAGGAGACCACATTTCAAAGGGTATACGCATCTGGGTAGTCCGAGTAGCGTCGAGGTATACCTGCTAGACCTAAGAAGTGTTGGGGGAAGAAGGTTAAATTTACTCCAATAAATATAATTGAAAATTGAATTTTTGCTCATGTGGAGTGGAGTGTGTAGCCTGTAAAGAGTGGGAATCAATGGATAAAGCCTGCTATAATAGCAAACACTGCTCCTATTGAAAGAACGTAATGGAAGTGGGCTACTACGTAGTAGGTATCATGAAGGACAATGTCAAGGGAGGAATTGGCTAGAACAATTCCTGTTAAGCCCCCGACAGTAAATAAGAAAATGAAACCCAGTGCTCAGAGTAGTGGTGTTTCCCACTTAATGGAGCCGCCATGAAGGGTGGCTAGTCAACTAAAGACTTTAACACCTGTTGGGATAGCAATAATTATTGTGGCGGATGTAAAGTATGCTCGTGTATCTACGTCTATTCCTACTGTAAATATATGGTGTGCTCAGACAATGAAACCTAAAAGGCCGATGGCTATTATTGCCCAGACTATGCCCATGTAGCCAAATGGCTCTTTTTTACCTGAGTAAAAAGCAACTACATGTGAGATTATCCCGAACCCAGGTAGAATCAGAATGTAGACTTCGGGATGGCCGAAGAATCAGAATAGGTGTTGGTACAGGATGGGGTCCCCCCCTCCAGCTGGGTCAAAGAAGGTTGTATTAAGATTACGATCTGTGAGTAGTATGGTGATGCCGGCTGCTAGAACTGGGAGGGCTATAAGAAGTAAGACAGTTGTAACAAGAATCGACCATACGAATAAGGGTGTCTGGTACTGAGAGATTGCTGGTGGTTTTATATTAATAATTGTGGTGATGAAGTTAATGGAGGCTAGAATGGATGAAACGCCTGCCAAGTGAAGAGAGAAAATTGTTAAGTCTACGGAGGCTCCTGCATGGGCTAGATTACCTGCCAAAGGTGGGTAAACAGTTCAACCTGTTCCGGCCCCAGCTTCAACCCCAGCGGAGGCCAGGAGGAGGAGGAAAGAGGGGGGCAAAAGTCAAAAACTTATATTATTTATGCGTGGGAAGGCTATGTCTGGGGAGCCGATTATTAAGGGGACGAGTCAATTGCCAAACCCTCCGATTATAATTGGTATAACCATAAAAAAGATTATTACAAAGGCATGGGCTGTAACAATGACATTATAAATCTGATCATCACCTAGGAGGGTCCCGGGTTGACTTAGTTCTGCTCGAATTAAAAGGCTTAGGCCAGTTCCGACCATGCCTGCTCAGGCACCAAAGATTAAGTAAAGGGTGCCGATATCTTTGTGATTAGTAGAGAATAATCAACGATTAATTGCCACAGGTAAGATGGCTGAGAGTTAAGCGGCGGTCTGTAGTTCCGTGAAGAGAGGTTAGAGTCCTCTTCTTACCAAGCCCCGTAGTAAAGTTTACACAAGATTGCAAATCCTGAGACGGAGACTAAGGATCTCCCGGGGCTTCTCCCGCCTTTTACCCTACGGCGGGAGAAGCCTAGATAAAAGTTCGCTGGATTGAACGCTTAGCTGTTAATTAAGATGTTGCAGGATCAAGGCCTGTTTATCTAGAAGATTTTAGTTTAATTAAAGCATCTGGGTTGCATTCAGAGGATGTGAGATAAAGTCTTGCAAGTCTTATCAGAAGTTAAGAGATTTTAACTCTTACTGAAAGCTTTGAAGGCTTTTGGTCTTGTTAACCTAAATTTCTTACGTGAGTAATATTAGTAGTGTGGGGGTTAGTGGGAGGAGGAGGATAGAGAGGGAAGTAGTGATTGTAAGTAAGATGTTTATTTGTGTGATTTTTGTCTGTCAGGAGGAGAGGAAGAAGATGGGAGTGGGGGAAATAGTAAGAGTTATTATATAACAGAGGCGTAGATAAAAGAATAAACTGAGGAGGGTGGCTAGAGCCATAATAGTGGCTGGAACTAGGAGGTCTTGTTTAGTCATTTCTTGTAAGATAAGTCATTTAGGTATAAATCCAGAGAGTGGGGGTAGGCCCCCTAATGAGAGTAAAGTGAGTAAGGATATGAGTGATAGTAGCGGGGACTTAGTGGCTGATACAGAAATTGAATTGATTTTTGTTGAATTAAGTGTGTTAAATAAAAGAAATATTGAGGTTGTTATAATAATGTAGAGGGTGAGGTTTAGTAGGGCTAGGTTAGGGGCGAAGTGAATAATGGTAACTATTCATCCTAGGTGGGCAATTGAGGAGTAGGCTAGGATTTTTCGTAATTGTGTTTGATTGAGTCCACTTCATCCGCCAATGATGATGGAGGCGATTCCTAGAGTTATAAGGATATTAGGGTTAAGAAGGGGGTAGAGTTGGAAGAGGATGGCGAATGGGGCAAGTTTTTGTCATGTTGAAAGGATGAGTCCTGTGGTTAAGTTTAGTCCTTGGAGGACTTCCGGTAGTCAGAAGTGTATAGGGACTAGGCCAATTTTCAAGGCTAAGGCCAATGTTATTAGTGTGGCGGAGGTTGGTGAAAGTATGTCGGTAATGTTCCACTGCCCCGTTGCTCAGGCGTTTGTTGTGCCTGCGAATAGGAGAAGTGCAGAGGCTGTTGCTTGTGTAAGAAAGTATTTAGTGGTGGCTTCTACTGCACGTGGGTGTTGTTGGTGAATTATTATGGGGATAATGGCTATGGTATTAATTTCTAATCCCATTCAGATTAGAAGTCAGTGAGATCCTATGAATGTGATTGTGGTGCCTAAGCCTAGGCTCAGAAGGAGGAGGGATAGTACGAGGGGGTTCATTAGTAGAGGAAGGATTTTAACCAACATGGTAGGGGTATGGGCCCAAAAGCTTGATTAGCTGACTTTACTTTAGGAGGTAGTATAGTTGGAAGTACATAGAGTTTTGATCTCTAAGGGGCAGGTTCAAGTCCTGTCTTTCTAAGGAAGTGGAATGATTTTAACATTCATGATTCACTCTATCAAAGTGATCCTTTAATTCAGGCACGCTTCCTTAGGTGAGGGGTGGGAGACTTGCCATGGAGGTTGGTAGTGTAATGTGTCATAAGATAAGGGCTAATGTGAGGGGTAAGAAGTTTTTTCATACTAGGTGTATGAGTTGGTCGTAGCGGAACCGCGGGTAGGAGGCACGAATTCATAAAAATAGGAGAGTTAATATGGTTGCTTTAATTATAAGGGTTAGTGTTGAAATCTGGGGTAGGAGGGGATTGTAAGAAGTACCTATGAAGAGGATAACAGATAATGTGTTTATTATTAGAATATTTGAGTATTCAGCCAGGAAAAATAGGGCAAATGGCCCCCCTGCGTATTCGATGTTGAACCCGGAGACTAGTTCTGATTCCCCCTCAGTGAGGTCGAATGGGGCTCGGTTAGTTTCTGCTAAGGTCGAGATATACCATATTATGGCTAGTGGTCAGGCGGGGATGAGGAGTCAGACTGCTTGTTGGGTGAAGTTAAATGTGTGTAATGTGAAGCCCCCCGTTATGATTACTAAGGATAGAAGGATTAGGCCTAGGGTGACTTCATATGAGATAGTTTGTGCTACAGCACGTAGGGCTCCTATTAGGGCATATTTAGAATTTGAGGCTCAACCAGAGCCTAGGATGGTATAAACAGTCAGGCTGGAAATGGCTAGGATAAATAGTAAGCCTAGGTTGAGGTTTAAGACGGAGTGGGGCAGGGGTAGGGGTATTCATATGAGGAGGGCTAGGGCTAAGGCGGTGGTTGGGGTGGCTAGAAATAGAAAGTGGGATGAGTGGGAGGGGCGTACTGGTTCTTTAGTAAAGAGTTTTAATCCATCAGCGATTGGTTGGAGAAGGCCATAGGGTCCAACTACATTAGGGCCTTTACGAAGTTGTATGTAGCCTAGGATTTTCCGTTCTACCAGGGTGAGGAATGCTGTGGCTAATAAGACGGGAATAATGTAGGTTAGAGGGTGAATAATTTGAGTGACAATCGTTTTTAACATGGCTAAGGAGAGGAATTGAACCTCTGGATCAAAGAGCTTAGGTCTTTTGCAATTACCAGGCTCTGCCACCTTAACGGCTATAATCTTTAGTAGAGGGTTGATCCCCCTTTACTGTTTAAGTTGGTCTCAACAGATGGGGGAGAAGCGTGCCTGGGGCATTGGCTTCATTCTCCCGGTCCTTTCGTACTAGGGAAAATATCTACATAGATAGAAACTGACCTGGATTACTCCGGTCTGAACTCAGATCACGTAGGACTATTAATCGTTGAACAAACGAACCCTTAATAGCGGTTGCACCATTAGGATGTCCTGATCCAACATCGAGGTCGTAAACCCTTTCGGCGATATGGACTCTTAGAAAGGATTGCGCTGTTATCCCTAGGGTAACTTGGTTCATTGATCAGGGTATAGCCCTGGGTCATTATTCGTTAGATATTCTATTAATCAGAATTGTCATTCTGATTTTTAAGTAAAAATACTCAATCGATGAGGAGGTTTTCTTTTACTCCTTGGTCGCCCCAACCGAAAACATTAAGTTAGATTACTATTGGAATGGTTAAGTCTTTAGATATTTAATAAATAAGATAGTAACTTAAGTGTTTAAAGCTCCATAGGGTCTTCTCGTCTTATGGTTATATCCCCGCTTCTGCACGGGGAGATCAATTTCATTGATTAGAAAATAGAGACAGGTAAACTCTCGTGATGCCTTTCATACAGGTCTTCAATTAAAAGACAAGTGATTACGCTACCTTCGCACGGTCATAATACCGCGGCCGTTAAACAATGTCACAGGGCAGGCGGGACCTCTTATATAAGATTTGCAAGAGGCGATGTTTTTGGTAAACAGGCGGAGTTTGTGTTTGCCGAGTTCCTTTATTTTCTTTAAATCTTTCCTATGAACACTCCTGTGTTGGGTTAACGATATAATAAATGTGTTTTTCTAGTTTACTATTCTTAATATTATGACCTCAGGTTGGTGTCGATTAATAATCAGTGATTGGATTCTTTCTGACTTACACGGGTGTTTTGGAGAGGTTATTCCTCTAATTACTCATTTTAGTATAAGTTCTTTTATCAGATTGATAAAAAAACCCAATATTGGTTAGGGGGTTTGGAGAAATATATCGGAATTATTGGTTGGTTTAGGGCTGGAGCTGTGACGCTTGCTAGTCAGATGGCTGCTTTTAGGCCTACTGGGGTAGGGTCCTTTAATAATATGATCATTACCCTCCTAATAAAGTTGTTTCTTAATTCAAAAGAGTTGTACCTCTTTTGAATAACTAATAATTCTTACAAGTATCTTATGTGGATAATCTTGGTTGATGGGATGGAGAATTATTGCAGGATTTAAGTTCTTTTTTTGGGTAACCAGCTATCACTAGGCTCGGTAGGCTTTTCACCTCTACTCGGGGGTCTTCCCACTCTTTTGCCACAGAGACGGGTTGGCTCTAGTATGCTGCTCCGGAGTAGCTCGTCTAGTTTCGGGAAGGTGGACTTAAGATCTTTTTGCCCACTTGTTCTCACTAAATCATGATGCAAAAGGTACAGGGGTGAATCTTTGCTTTTTATTACTTTAATGATTTGTTTCAGTTCTTTTTCAGCTTTCCCTTGCGGTACTCTATCTATAGCGCTAAGTGTTTCTGTTCTATCGCCTATACTAGGATGATGAAAATGTTTTAAGTACGAAATATTAATACAGTTTATTAGTAATATTGAAGCTAATTAACGGTGATTAGGCTAGTTTTAAGGTTCAAGATAACTCGAGTTGCACGGGTGTTTCCTCGGTGTAAGGGAGGTGCTTTACTGGTTTAGCTATATTTTGATTATTCCAAGTGCACTTTCCAGTACACTTACCATGTTACGACTTGCCTCCTCTTGAGATGAAAGGTTATTTATAAAATGGAGTGGTATGAGTTGAGGAGAGTGACGGGCGGTGTGTGCGCGCCTCAGAGCCGACTTCAGAAAAATATCCTAAGTTCTTCTTACTGCTAAATCCACCTTATAAGTGATTTTTCATTTTACTGTCCGTATTTTCTTTAGAGAAAATGTAGCCCATTTCTTTCCACTTCATTCGCTACACCTCGACCTGACGTTTTGGAGGAAGTCCGTTATGCTTACTTCTGTGCCCTCATGGGGTGAGCTGACGACGGCGGTATATAGGCGGTAAAAGCAAGAAGTGGTAAGGTTTAACGGGGATTATCGGTTATAGAACAGGCTCCTCTAGGGGGGTCTGGGGCACCGCCAAGTCCTTTGGGTTTTAAGCTAGCGCTTGTAGTACTCAGGCGGACTTAAACAAAGTAAGGGGTGGTAAAGGTCTATTTATGGTTAGGCATAGTAGGGTATCTAATCCTAGTTTGTGTCTTAACTGTCGTGAGGTCAAAAGCTCTAAATTGTTAAAGTTACTTTCGTCAGTGTATTGTTCCTTTTATAGGTGCGTATGACAGCTTTATAAGGTTATAACTCTAGTACTTTTTAGAAACTTTTAATCACCCTTTACGCCGTGAAGTATTAATGTGAGTTACTCGTATAACCGCGGTGGCTGGCACGAGATTAACCAACTCTTTTAACTTTAACTGATTCAAGCTTGCGCTTATTGCTCAATGTCTATCACTGCTGAATTCCCTTGGGGGCGTGGTTAAGCGAGGTGTCATGGGTTATACACACTGTATATGCCTGATACCAGCTCCTAAACAAATAAGGGCATGATTAGGGCGTTCTCACTGGAATGCTGAAACTCGCATGTGTAAATTTGGTTAAAATTAATACTGAGGCCAGGACCAAACCTTCAGTGTTTGTGAAAGTTTTTAAATTTTATCTTAGCATTTTCAGTGCCATGCTTTGCATTAAGCTACACTAAC